AAAAATGAGAAACCCTATAGGTTGCCGCCACAAATTCCACCCCCAAAAACCATATTTTGACTGCGCCTCAACTATATCAACTGTACTTGAACTGTTAGATAATCATAGTCGGTGATAACATCACTGTTCCCATCGCTATTACAGAACCGTACATGAGATTTTCACCTCATACGGCTCCTCGAGGACCACAAATAAATCTAAGGACCAGGTCGGTATTATTTATCTTGATAAGTTTGTAGGATAGATAGAATCAAAATCAATCGAAAGGTCCCAAATTAGACCAATGGCATTCTGTTTGCTATAAAAAAGCACTTCTGAATGGATCTCATCCTTTAATAATTTCAATTTATCTTTTTTGAGTAATAACTTAATCCTTCAATAAAATACTCAATATCCATAGATATTTCAACCCATCTTTTTTGATTACGAAAAAGAATTAGACATTACATTAGTTATGACAAGAATTCAATCTCTATGAATAGGAAAGAAAGAAAAAAAAAAAAAAGATCTTTTTTTTTATTGTAATTGCATTCTTTCTATTTTTTTTTTCGTTGCTATTCTTCTTTCTCAAAAGGGGACTTTAAAAAAAAAGTAAAGGATTATTTCGTTCCTGATAGTTATTTCTTTAATTGGTGGATAGGAGCATACTCTGGATCGGAATGATGGGGAGTACTGCCTGATCATTTCTACCAACTTAAAGCCCCAATTAGTATTCCTTTTATGCAGAAATGTCCCTTTGGATAATTTACATAATCTCCATTACTAATCCTTTGTGTACCTTTGTGTTCCTAACCATCCACTCATTTTTTCTCAATCCCCTGTTATGGTAATACATGTATGGTAATACATACAAATGATAGTGAAAACCTCATACAGTTGATCTTTTGAACCCGCTTCAAGCTATGATGACCAGTCAACTAATCTTGGGGTAAACAGTCTCTACTGCTTATGTTTACTTCTGCTTAACCCTTGTACATAGGAAATGAGACTCAATCTTTTTACTGCGAATTTATAAGCTGTTTTCTTTCACTCATATAACTATCTGATTTAGTTCATCAACTCGAATGATGAACAAAAAAATGAAGATATCTATTCAACTCATTCAACTTATTTCCTAGAAAGAAAGGAGAAAGAAAGGAAATAAGGAAAAGTTTATGTCTCAACGAATCGCACGTAGAGATATTGATAACACACATAGAGTTAATGGTATTTCATAACTAATCGATTGAGCAGCAGCTCGTAAACCACCTAAAAAGGAATATTTATTATTTGATCCATATCCTGACATAAGAAGTCCAATGGGAGCAATACTTGAAACGGCGATCCATAAAAAAACACCAATATTGAGATCGGCTAGAACAAGGTGATAGCCAAAAGGAATTACCGAATAACTTAGTAGAATTGATATGACTGCTATGGATGGTCCGATACTGAATAAACGAGTATCTCCTCTAGATGGAAAAAGATTCTCTTTGAAAAGTAGTTTTGTCCCATCTGCTAGAGCTTGGAGAATTCCCAAAGGGCCGGCGTATTCAGGTCCAATACGTTGTTGTATCCCTGCGGATATTTCTCTTTCTAACCACACAATTACTAGCACACCTATTGTGATTCCCAATACAAGAGTCAAAATAGGGATAAGCATCCATATGATCCCATAGACCTCTTTTAAGGATTCCAATCTGGAAAAAGAATTGATATCTTGTACTTCTGTTGTATCAATTATCATTTCAACGATCAACTTCTCCCATAATGATATCTATACTACCTAGTATCGTCATAATATCAGCCAATTTCATTCTTTTAACTAACTGAGGAAGAATTTGCAAATTGATAAAACCCGGTGGGCGAATTTTCCATCTCCAAGGAAAAACACTTTGATCTCCTATCAGAAAAATTCCCAATTCCCCCTTTGGGGCTTCGACTCTCACATAAAGTTCTTGTTTCGACAATTCAAAAGTAGGAGAAGGTTTTTTACTAATGAATCGATATTCAAAATCATTCCATTCGGGATTCCTTACTTTATCAAAGCATCGGATTTCTAAATTCTCATAGGGCCCTCCCGGAATTCCTTCCAAAGCCTGTTGAATAATTTTTATGGATTCCGTCATTTCATTGATTCGTATTAAATAACGAGCTAATGAATCTCCTTCTTTTTGCCATTGGACTTCCCAATCAAATTCGTCATAACACTCATAATGATCAACTTTACGAAGATCCCATTGGATTCCGGAAGCTCGTAGCATTGGTCCTGATAAACCCCAATTTATTGCTTCCTCTCCACCAATAATGCCTACTCCCTCAACTCGTTCTAAAAAAATAGGATTCCGCGTAATAAGTTTTTGATATTCAGCAACCCCTGTTAAAAAATAATCGCAGAAATCCAAACATTTATCTATCCAGCCATGAGGTAGATCAGCAGCTACTCCTCCGATACGAAAATAATTATGCATCATTCTCATACCGGTGGCAGCTTCGAATAGATCATATACTAATTCTCTTTCTCTGAAAATATAGAAGAAAGGGGTCTGTGCACCAATATCTGCCATAAAAGGGCCAAGCCATAACAAATGAGAAGCTATACGACTCAACTCCAACATAATTACTCTGATATAGCTGGCTCTTTTAGGTACTTGAATATTTCCTAACTGTTCTGGTGCATTTACGGTTATTGCTTCTGTGAACATAGTAGCTAAATAATCCCAACGTGTTACATAAGGCAGATATTGTATAATTGTTCGATTTTCCGCAATTTTTTCCATTCCTCTGTGTAAATAACCCAATATTGGTTCACAGTCAATAACATCTTCACCATCTAGAGTAATGATGAGTCGAAGAACACCATGCATTGATGGATGGTGAGGACCCATATTTACTATCATGAGGTCTTTTCTTGTAGTTGGTACATTCATAGGTTTTTCCTCGATTCATTCTTCCATCAATTGCTGAAAACGAAAAGAAATTCATCAAAATTCAAGATCTAATAAATCAAATAATTAAAGCTCTTCAAATTAATGAGTTTTTGGCTCTCGAATATCCAACTGAACAATTAATTCTTTATAACGTACTCTATTTTTCTTTGACAAATAAGCCAGTAGCCGTTGACGTTTTCCCAGAATTTTCCGTAGACCTCTCTGAGATAAATAGTCTTTTCTATGGAATTCCAAATGTGAAGTCAGTCTTCGTATCTTATTGGTGAAACTGAATACTTGAAATTCAACAGATCCCCTGTTTTCTTCTTGCGAAATAACTGAGATGAATGGATTTTTTACCATAAAATGAAATCTTCTCCCCCTTTTCTTTGTTAAAGATATTAATTTTACCGATCAGTAATAATAATCCCAGCCATTTGAATCTGGTATACTAAATTTCGTTATGAACTCCTAAGAGAATAATTTAGACCTAAAATAATAAAATTCTGTTGATTCATTTATAGATCTAATTGATACGTCATTGAATTAGTATCATGTATCAGAATGGAATGTAAGACAACGCATGTGTGCATCTGTTTGCTTTCATATACCAGATATGGTACAGGATATATATAGGAAAAATGTCCCATCACCATAATTTTGAATTATGGATACATATGTATCCTTACCATACTGAAACGACTGCCATTATTGGTATCAAACCAATAGCGATTCATACAAGCTAAATCTTCTAATCGATAATTGGGCCAAAGAAAGAATTTCAATTTAATCAATTTCTTTTTATCTCTATCAAGATCTTTGCTCTCATCCAAAAATTGACTACAGTTTTTTACGTTATTTACATTGCAAAATACTGGATTTCTGTCTATACCATTCCTATTCTTTGAATTGAAACAAATTAGAATTCTCAATTCTCTACGACCTCTAGGCGATAAAATATTTTCAGGAACAAGCAAATCATAATTCTTTTTGTCGCTATTTCCAGTTATCCTTTGATGTCTTGCAATGGATTTCTCAAAATTCTTCTTATCAACATATCTTTTTTCTTGGCATTTTTGATTAGTTTGATACTTAGTCTTATGAACCAATGAAATACTTATGGTTTGATACATAATAAATTGTCCATCATTTTTTACAGACAGACGCACTGGTTCGATAATCAATATCCCCTTTTTCATCAATTCTGTAAGAGTTAAATCTTTCTGAATCAGCATTATATCCAGACTCATTTCTCCCCTTTGAATAGAGGATATAGCAATTTCTCTTGGATTTATCAGTCTAAGCAGGAGACAATATACCTTGATATTATTGATGATTTTTTTATTTAAAAAAGAATCCCATCTCAATTGAAAAAGCAAATATCTTTTTAGGAAGAAATCGAGTTCTGCTTCCGTATTGCTTTTGTATTGCTTTTTCTTTTTACGTTTTTTTATGTCTGATCCTGCATAATCTTCTTCAACACCTTTTTCTTGGTTTGAGAGAACTGACCCACGATCCCCTTGGACTGTGGGTTCTTTTTCTTCTTGATTTCGATTCTCTAATTCAAGAGATTTTTTTTCATTCGATGATATAAAAGGATTCCTTTTTTGTTTTTGTTTTCTGTTGATATTGATGTTTTTATTTTCACTAACATTTTCAGTTCCAGTAAAATTTAAAAGAAGTAATTTGATCGGTATGACCCATGGTTTCATTTTATATGCATTATAAAGTAGCACAAATTCTGGGAAGAACCAAAGTTCCAAATTCGATATAGGACGACTTAGTATTTCTTCATTCATTCCCATCCAATCAAATCTTTTTTGATTGGATGATTTGATTTCTTGATGAATTGTGAGATAAAAAGGGCTTTTCTTATCAATTTTATCAATTATTTGATAATTACTAGTCTTAGTGTTTTTATTACTGTTGGTACCAGTATCGATATTGATCCATGCCTCAATATCGACCTTCTTTCTAAGACAAAAATGGAGAATTCTACAATCAAAATATTTTCTATCCGGGCTTTTCGCCATATCCATAATATCAGCTTCGCCTAGATAATTATGGATAAGGATATCGCCCAGCATATCAAATAATTTGTGTTTATGTGTGTTGTAATTATAAGAAATCTCTTGGTTATTATTTACTTTTAATGGCGATCCATAAATAGATAAGTTCTTCTTATCTTGATAATTAATAGATTTATATGATAAAAGATCATATCTATAGTGTTTTTTAAAATTATCGTTTTGATTTGGTAATGAGTCTACTTCATAATCATTTTCTTTTTCGTAATGAATGAATTGGTCTTTTTCATATGAATCCCATTTGTTTAAATCTTTATTTTGAGCCATACAATGTTGATTAACTCTATTTCGCCATTTTTGTGGTACTAATCTAGACCATCTAATCTGAGATAAATCGTATTGATAATGACCCCTTAACCAGTTTTTCCAGTGATTCATTCCAGAATTCAAAAGTTTCTTATGTCTTAATTCGGAATGAGATATTCCTTGTGTTCCAAAATAATCCTTTATTTCATTCTTAAGAAAAAGAGATGTTCCGTGATATTGAAGAACAGATCTTAACTTATACAAGTTAATAACTTGGGTTTGTGATAATTTGTAAAACACATATGCTTGTGACAAGGAGGATAAGTCACAAAAAATCTGTAAATTCTTATTACTATTTCGAATATTAGAAAGTGACTTTATAAAGCGAATTGTATTTTTATTTGTTTTATCAATTCTTTCTTGATTTGCTTCATTATTGTAAATGTATTTATCAATAAGTTTTTTTGTTGATTCAAGAAAAAGCTGTGCATTGATCCTCGGAATATTAATGATACATCGAAGGATATCTATGTATATCTTTTCAATGAAAAATTGTATAAAATAATGCCATTTACGAATTAATCGAGTATTTCTTCTTTTTAATATCTGCCAAATATTTTTGGGGGATTCTAATCTTTTAGCATTATTACTTTTTTTGTTAGGACTAATATTTATCTCTGGAGTTAGAAATTCCTTTGTCTTTTCTTTTGTAATTTTTTCTATTTGATTTCTGATTGTGCTTGTTCTATCAGTCAGATCTTTCATTTTTTTTTCTGTCAGTGAATAATTTGTCCAATCCATAGATCGAATTTGAATAGACGATTCATGAATCATCTGATTATTATTACTGATTATCAAATCTTTTTCTTTTTTAGTTTCACTCGATTCATCTACTTCTCTCAATCCAAATAATAGAATTGGATTTTTTTTTGAGAGTTCTTTTATTCTTGTTTTTATAAATAGAATGCTTTTGATAACCCATTCTTTTGTTTCGTTTGCGATCGTTAGAAACACATTTGTTCTTTCTTTTAAAACTCTTAGAACTAGAAAACAATTCTTTTTCCATTTTCTAATTTTTTTTCCGAGTTCTTTAAAAATAGGTTCAAAAAAGGAAGGTCGTTTTCGGGGAGAACCAAAAGGTAGTTCAGCTTCCATTCCCCAAACTGTTAAAAAACAAAAATCATCCTTTTGCCCTTGCTTTTTCATTGGATCTCTATGAGGAGATCGTAGCTTAGATCTGTGCCAAGGTTTCAGACAGAAAGGAAATAGGATTTTTATCTGAATACCGTCTGTTAACCAGTTTTTCGGAAATTCTGTTTCTGATAATTGAACACCATTATAGGTGCATTTAACATGCATTTCTCTATTCCAACCCTTTAAATCTTCGGACCACTCGGGAAATTGAAATAATAACATACGACCGATATTTTTAGATATTATCAATGAAGGTAATATAACATATCTTCTAAGAATTGATTGAGTTACTAATACGGAACCCCTTATTACTTGAGCAAATACAATGCTATCCCAGGCTTCCGCTATTTCTATCCGTGTTTTCTCCTCTCTTTTGTCCTCTTCGTTTTTGTCCTCCTCTTTTTTATCCCTTTCTTTTGTCTCTTCCTTCGCATAATCCGAAATTTGAAATTCTGTGTTTTTCCCCATCCAATTTATAAAAATGAGTTTCATCAGTCCGGAGATATCAAAAGAAAAAAAGGGTGGTTTGTCTATTCTGTCCAAAAAAAGGGGGGAATGTATATTTGCTTGAAATAGTTCCAAAATAGTAGTTTTACGTCTTTGAGCGCGCATGGAGCCTTTGATTATGTCTCGACGAAAATCCGATTGTTGCGAATAACGTATTAAAGCCACTTCGTCTGCTTGATCAGGATTATTAGTCTCTTTGGTATTAGTATAAGTATCGGTATTCTGTTGATTATCAGTAAAAATCACTACACGTTTGGCTTTTCTTGAACGAATCTGATGATCCTCCGCCATGTCTTCTTCATTTTCTCTCTCCTGTTGTTCTAAATCGTCGATTAATTTGTATGACCATCGAGGGATTTTTTTACTGATTTCTTTTATTACAATAGATTTTTTTCTAATTGTTTGATCGTTGGGATCAGTTATAACTGCATCGAATAAAAATTTGAAAAATTTTACTTGATCTTTTGAATCAATTCTTCCTTGTTCTGGAAATAAAAAAAGCCCTTTCAAATTGAAATTCGATGTTGATTCTCCAGAAAATTCACCGATTAAGTTCA